ACTTTCATTTTGATATAATTAATATATTAATTAATATAATAAGTTTTATCTTTTCTCCTACCTTCAGAAAAAAAAAAGGCATGTCCACTGTTATTAGATATTCAAATTTTCTGAAAGGTAACTATCCCGCTTTCATATAAAAATTTATATAGAATCTTTGAAAAATACTTTTTCATACTTCATAAAAAAGAAAAAGACTTACTGTCTTTAGGATCTGATGCTACACCGCTGCTCAATACCTTAAGGGATCCACTCTATTACATAAGTAGATTCCTAAGATTTATCTCATATTATGAGATAAATAAACAGCTCTTGTTGTATCGGTCCAAAACCTTTCCAATTGATCTTTACGGTGCTTCCTCTATCAATTAAATCTTTTTTTATCCATAGAAAAGAAAGTATTTAGGCATATCTAGTCTTCATTGATCGATGAAGTTTATTTATTTGCTACAGCTGATAAAAAATCGTTTTGGACGATGCTTATGTAGAAAGCCCTTTTTTTGTGTTTCTAGTATTTCATTGACTAGCTGTTCGTTCTTTTTTTTTCTATAGTGGAGATAGTCGCACGTAATGACAGATCACAGCCATATTATTAAAAGCTTGTGGTAAAAAGGGATTTCGTTCTAATGCCCGAAAATAATATTCTAAAGCTTTGGTATGTTCCCCATTACTTGTGTGGATAAGGCCTATATTATAGAGTATATAACTTCGATCATAGGGGTCAATTTCTAGTCGCATAGCTTCATAATAATTCTGTAATGCTTCCGCATAATTTCCTTCAGATTGAGCCGACATCCGTTACGGTCGTCATTCGCTTTAACGAATTCTCCGTTTCAGAACCGTATGTGAGATTTTCATCTCATACGGCTCCTCCTTTAGGTGCATAATGAAAATAATATCTGGAAAAATGTGATGTCATTATGAACTAAGCGGGGCTAATGTTTTTACAAGAAATCCCTAGCCAACCTTCTTGCAAAAGATCTTTTCTTACTACCAAGTGGGTTCATGCTAGATAAAAATAAAAAAGGAAACTCTAAAAATTTCTTTGTTCTCAACGCCCCTAAATTTCCAGGAATGAGTCACTTCAACAGTCTTCAATGGTTATACGGGTATCCAAAGTACGAACGAGATGGATGTTTATTGTTCCAACCATTTTAATTAGTCCCAATCTCAAAGAAGAAGAAGAAAGAAAGGGAATCATTTTGAAGAAAGTTTTCGTGTTGTTGATTTCTCGGCGTAGTGCTTCTTCCCCTATGCCTCCTATTCGTATATTGTATTAGTGTAGTAGGATTGATCTGTAATACGGGAACCATAGGTAAAAACCTTTTGCTCAATACTATAATTCACAATTGAAGCATCTAAGGCTGCATTAATCGTGGATACATGACAGAAGGGATTGTTTTTTTATATTATAAACTTCACCTTCAAAGGCGTAGATTTTTTTTTCAATACTCGTTTTTCTTTCTATTCCAAATCGGCGAGAAAAAAAAAAAAAATAATGATAATCAAATCGCACCATCTCTGTAATAAGTAAATGCCTCTTTTTCTCCGGAAGTTGTCGGAATGACTCGTAATAAGATATCGGCTACAATTGTAAAGGTTTTATCAATAAAATTTCCATTTATACGCGATCTTGGCATAGGTAGTAATCCATTCTCTAACTCTTTTGATTTCCTTTACCTTTTCTTTTGTGAGAAAATTTTCTCACAAAGAAAGGAATTGTATAGTACGAACTAACATAAAAGCGGACTCATAAAAAAAAACCTTATATCTACTTCCAATTTTTCCGGTCAAAAAAGGTATCTATTAACCATAATCTAAAAAACGATGAATAACTCGCTATTCACCCAGATACTCAGTCATAATCCTGATGTCGGAGAGATGGCCGAGTGGTTGAAGGCGTAACATTGGAACTGTTATGTAGACTTTTGTTTACCGAGGGTTCGAATCCCTCTCTTTCCGTACTTTCAACTAATTCACTAATCTTACGTGATTGACCACAATGTATCAAATCCAATAAAAAAAAATGGATATAAAATCTACCTTGTTTTTATTTTAAAATAGATTCTCTATTCCTAATTTCTTTCATATGGAAAATGCTAGTAAGAGCAAACAAGGGATCCAAATCTCCCTACCAATCTATGATACATGAATAGGAAAAATATTCCTCGATAAAATCCCTTCCCTTGTGCCTTTTTATTTTTAATAAAAAAAGAGGGCAAAGGGGAGTTGTCCGAACTCCTGTTTTTAGTCATTTTTTTTACTTAAGTTAGGTTTATTAAGTCTGTCGAGAGTAATATTCTACGACAAGCAATTCATTTATTTTCAAACCGACGCATTTCCTATCTATTATTTGATTGACTAACCCTTCATATTGGAATGTGTGAAGAGTCAGATGGTTTGGCAATTCCTCAGGGGCAGATGAATCAAGAAGATTTTGAACCAAAGTTCTAGAGTCTTGTTCATCCTTCACTGTAATAATATCTCGGGGTTTGCAGCGATAACTTGGTATATCAACTATACGACCATTAACTAAAATATGTCCGTGGTTAACTAATTGGCGCGCTTGAGGAATAGTCAAAGCCATACCCAATCGAAAAAGGATGTTATCCAAACGCATTTCAAGTAATTGTAGTAAAACTTGACCTGTTGACCCCTTGGCTTTTCCGGCGATACGCACATATTTAAGTAATTGGCGTTCTGTAAGACCATAATGAAAACGCAATTTTTGTTTTTCTTCTAAACGAATACGATATTGAGATTTTTTTACGGAGCGTGATTGGTTTCTAAGATCGCTTCCTGCCTTAGGCCTTTTACTAGTTAGTCCCGGTAAAGCCCCCAAACGGCGTATTTTTTTAAAACGAGGCCCTCGGTAACGTGACATAAAGACTCCTTTTTTTTTGAAATTGTACAAAACTAAATAAAATTAAAACTGAACTAAATGATAATGATAAATGACGTGAAATACACTCCAATAAACTATTGGAATACAAAGAGTCAGAAGATATATTCTCTCAATATACAGATTTTTTTTATTGTATATACAATATATATAAATCAAATAAATCACAAAAATTTTCCTTTATTTTCTTGATTTATTTTGCAAAGATCGAATTCTTTTACCCAATATATATATTCCTATATGGAAGTTTATATGACATAATATAAATGGAGTGGTAACTCTTGGAAAAAGGTGAAAGAATTAAATCTTCTTTGATTTTGAAAGTACATTAAAAATCATGTAAAAAAAAAAAAAAAAATATGGAAAAGCCGGCTATCGGAATCGAACCGATGACCATCGCATTACAAATGCGATGCTCTAACCTCTGAGCTAAGCGGGCTCAAATAAAATAGCGGATGCATACAAATTCACTAAACTACTAGATCGTATCAATTAACTATTCTATTAATATTTTTCCTTATCTATTTATAATTAATCATATTCTATATATTCTAGAACAGAATATAGCTCAAATAAATAGTGACTATCATTAACTAAATAAAACATAACCTTAATTAATAGAATATAGCAGTATATTGACTTTATTATTTTGATTTCATTAGTTTCTAAATAAGAGAATCTTAATTAGATCAGAAATCTTTTTTTTTAGTTAAATTATATCTGATTTGAAATTCTTGTTTTTTTTGTTCTAACCTCATACTATTATTATTATTTTATACTTTTTTTTTCTTTTTATTTCTAATAGTATAGAATTATTAGAATTTCAAATCTACGAAGTAGACTTCTCATTTTTTCCATTGCACATTGTAGTTTCAATAATAATCATAAATTTCTTTTCATGAAAGTTAAAAAAAAAGAATCGACCGTTCGACTATTTCTGAAACTTTAAGACAAAGATGAGAAAAGGAAGAACATATATATGTTATGTAATATATAACCATATTGAATTGCAAATACAAAAATGATAGAATCTTTGTTGATTATACTAAATCAATATGGATGGGGCTCAAAAAAATGAAAGAAGATAACAAAGACATAAAATAAGTATCAGTATCTATAATGTAATGAATCCCAATGTTTCGGCATAAGAAAAAATGGAAAGACATCATAATGAGATACTAATAAAAAAGGGGATATGGCGGAATTGGTAGACGCTACGGACTTAATTGGATTGAGCCTTGGTATGGAAACCTACTAAGTGGTAACTTTCAAATTCAGAGAAACCCTGGAATTAACAATGGGCAATCCTGAGCCAAATCCTGGCTTACGCGAACAAACCGGAATTTAGAAAGCGAGAAAAAAGGGATAGGTGCAGAGACTCAATGGAAGCTGTTCTAACAAATGGAGTTCACTACCTTGTGTTGATAAAGGAATCCTTCGATCGAAACTTAAAATCAAAAAGGATGAAGGAGAAAAACCTATATTGTCTAAATATAGGTAACACAAAACGATTTCAAAACTGACGACTTGAATCTCGATTTCTATTTTTTTATAAACAAAATCGAAATGTTGTGAATCAATTCGAAGTTTCAGAAATAATATTCATTGATCAAATTATTCACTTCATAGTCTGATAGTTCCTTGGTGGAACTTATAAATCGGACGAGAATAAAGATAGAGTCCCATTTTACATGTCAATACTGACAACAATGAAATTTATAGTAAGATGAAAATCCGTTGACTTTTAAAATCGTGAGGGTTCAAGTCCCTCTATCCCCAAAAAGGTTGACACCTTACCTTTTTTTCGTTATTATAGAGTTGAATTATTTAGAATCTATATCATTTTTCCTTTTCAAACTTAGAAAGTCTTCTTTTATTTAGAAGATCCAAGAAATTCCCGGTCAAAAACTTTTTTTAATTTACTACTTTTGAGTTTCTTTTCGTTGCCATAAAACTAAGTCATATAGTAAAATGATACTGATACTTCAGTAGATGATCCTTCGGTAATGGTCGGCATAGCTTAATGGCGGGGGACTGAAAATCCCTGTGTCAAATGATAATGATCCTTCAGTAATGGTAGACATAGCTCAGTTGGTAG